ATATATATTCAATATTGTATTGATTGAATCATCAATAATTCGGAGCGTGAAGCACAATAATTCTTATTGGGAATCAATATTATCAATTAAAAGAATTGATGGTTTACTTGGACTGATAAAAGAAAGTATCCAGGCTCCGTTCCGAGAATATCAAATTGGAAATGGTAAGAGTAAAAGTAATATAATGGGAGTGTAAATGTAGTAATAGAAATAAGAAATATTAAATAAAGAATAGAAAAATAAAATATAAATTTAATTAAATTCTTAAGAAATTCTGAACTTCATTAGTAATTAAATAGAATATAATAGAACTTACTATAATAGAACTATAATATAATCTTATAATAGTATAATATAATCTTATAATAGAATATATATAGGTAGAATATACACGATTACTGCTTTTATTATAGACTATTCTTATACTTACTATTACTTACTATAGGGATAATCTAAAACTGGCTACCAATGGAGTAGTATGATGAATACATCGAATATTTTGGGGAAAGGTATCAAACAATTGAAAAAAAAAGAAGTGGTACTGGAATCATTTGACCTATATGCGCAAATGGAATTCGGGAAAATCTTCCCCCGGAGTAGAACAAGAACCTAAAAGAATTGAAAGGGCCCATTCAGGAACAAGAAAATTACATCGTTATTTGAATTTCGATGAAACAATACATCAATGAGAAGTTAGTTCAATAAGTTCATAAAATTCTTTTTTATTTTTTACATTATAAAATGGGAAGGGGAAGGAGGGCAAAACTCATGTAAAAAATAAAAGAAATAGGACTGGAATCGACACATTGATTCTTTTTTTCGCAATTCTTTCGAACCGTATGCATCCAAAGGTGCACGTACGGTTCCTCAGGGATACAATTTTGCCCTAATCAACCGACTTCATCGAGAAAGATTACTTTTTTTAGGCCAAGAGGTTGATAGTGAGATCTCGAATCAACTTGTTGGTCTCATGGTCTATCTCAGCATAGAAGATGATACTAGGGATCTTTATTTGTTTATAAATTCTCCAGGCGGATGGGTAATACCAGGAATAGCCATTTATGATACTATGCAATTTGTGTTACCGAGTGTACATACAATATGTATGGGATTAGCCGCTTCAATGGGATCTTTCATTCTGGTCGGAGGAGAAATTACCAAACGTCTAGCATTCCCTCACGCTTGGCGCCAATGAGTTTTTTTATTTGAGAAAAAAAAGAATACTATGCCTTCGCTGTATCGAATATGAATCAAATAAAGAATAAGTAATAATAGCATGGCACTTCGAGTTCGATATGAACAAACCATTATTGTTTTTTTTTCTAATATGAGATTTTGTATCGAGATAGTAGTATGAAAGAAGAGTTATTCCCAATTTGATTTATGTGTCAAGCAAGAGTCAATTTCAGCGTCACAAACCATTATTCTTCCATACCAGAAGTATCTTTCTTCTTTTTATGTTATGAGAGAAAGAGTCAAAAAAATGGAAAAAATCATTTTCTCCTTCTTGGATCGTATCAAAAAGAAACTTTGGGATTGCTAAACAAACCACAGACGAGAGAAATATATAAAGCAACAGAACCATCATAGTATCTTTTTTACTACTACGAAAGGAAGGGTGGTAAATGGATCATTTCACGATTTGGATCGGATGGGTTATATTTCTTCTTTTCGATAGAAGAAATTCTATCGAAAAAAGAAATTCCATTGCAGAGCCGTATGCAATGTACAAAAAATGCCCGTACGGTTGTTTAATTCTATTTTTTATTGTTATTTTGATTCTCCCTTACTTTCACCCAATCATGCGATATATAGATAGAAGAACCGTTCATGATGTTATATCAATATCATCAGGGTTATGATTCACCAACCTGCTAGTTCTTTTTACGAGGCACAAGCAGGGGAATTTATCCTGGAAGCAGAAGAACTATTGAAACTTCGCGAAACTCTTACAAAAGTTTATGTACAAAGAACAGGCAACCCTTTATGGGTTATATCCGAAGATATGGAAAGGGATGTTTTTATGTCAGCAACAGAAGCCCAAGCTCATGGCATCGTTGATCTTGTAGCGGTCGAAAATTAAAATACTGGGGATTCCATATAAATATACGAATTCCGTTTAAAAATTTGAAATTTCCGTGTGAATAGAAATCATTCATAATCATCAACCATCAGGTTAAGATCGATCTAAGCCAACCCGCTCTATTCTATCTAGAATGAGATTCTATAGACATGCCATGCCAACCATTAAACAACTTATTAGAAACGCAAGACAGCCAATAAGAAATGTCACGAAATCTCCCGCTCTTCGAGGATGTCCTCAGCGTCGAGGAACATGTACTAGGGTGTATGTGCGACTCGTTCAGTTCAGATCATGAGTTTGAAGAAATGCAAAAATTTTTTCCAATATCAACGACCACTACCGATGAATTAGGATAGATAGAGTGGAAGACGACTATTTCATTGACTATTATATAAAAATGTATATTGTATATAAAAATGAAGATCTATCATCTACCTAATTATGTTATGAATTTATGGTTTCTATTGGTGCAAATCCAATCACTCCATTTTATGAGATGAGAAGGAATTCTCCATTGGTAACAAATAGTTATCCATTAAGCGGAGGAAAAAGGTTATGCTCCTATTCCTATTCTTGAAAAAACGGACTAACAGGGTCAGCTACCTAGCCAACTTTCAGAATTAAATGCCGTCACTGTATGGATAGCTTTTTTGTGAAAAGGACTATTACTTTATAATTAGAATTGAAAAAAGAATTCTAATTAAAAAATGGATGAGTAGAGCCAAAGAGTGTGAACTATACAAGTTCACAAGAAAATTCGATGAAATGAAAGAAGAGGCTCCGGTGTATAGAGAGGACCTCACCGTTTCAGAAGTTGCCATAGAAACGAGGGAACCCACTATTCTTTTTTCTTTAGTAGCAGTCAAATTTATTATTTCCAGGCGAGATACTTTGAAGAAAGAAAAAATCGTGGTCGGGAAGGTCATAGTCGCAAAAGCCATTGGAATTTATATTTTATATATCGGAAGAATCCGTTTTGTTATTAATTGACCGGAGGAAAAGGATGACTGAAAGAAGAGAAATCAATTAGTTATTCAAGAAAGTTTCATTTGATTCAATGACCAGAGTTAAACGAGGATATACAGCTCGAAGACGTCGAAAAAAGATTCGTTTATTTGCATCAACCTTTATAGGGGCTCATTCAAGACTTACTCGAACGATTACTCAACAAAGAATGAGAGCTTTGGTTTCCTCTCATCGAGATAGGAGCAGGAAAAAGAGATATTTTCGTCGTTTGTGGATCACTCGGATAAATGCGGTAACTCGTGAGGATAAACTATTCTATAGTTATAGTCTATTCATCCACAATCTGTACAAGAGACAATTGCTTCTGAATCGTAAAATACTTGCGCAAATAGCCCTATCAAATAAGAATTGTTTTGATATCATTTCAAATAAAATCATCAATCAAAAATAAAATACAAATCAAAGAAAGGAATAAAAGAATTTTAATAGAATCTATTATACAGGAAACAAGAATGATTGAAACAGGATTTCCCGGAGAATGGACTCCGGGAAGATAGAAGAAAAAGAAATTAAGATTTGAGTAGTAGGAATAAACGAACATCTTTCAAGAAAAAAAGATTTCTTCCTCATTTTTACTTTTTTAGAATACAAGAATCAAATCTGGATTCTATTTTTTTTTCGAGCAAAACATTAATATGAGCTTGATTTACGATTGGAGTTTTGAGGAGTATATCTATTTATTTTTGGTTCTAGGACCACTAGTTCTAGGGATCGACTCCACTCTCTCCAATTGTTTCTCATTATTACGAAAAGGTAACGAAGATAAAATACGAGCTTGTTTTATAGCAATAGTAATTAATCGTTGTTGTTTCAAGGTCAACCTATTCATCCGTCTAGATAAGATTTTTCCTTGTTCACTAAGAAATCGACTAATTAAACTCATGTTTCTATAATCGATTCGATCCCCCGATCCAATTGGGGGTAAACGCCTACGAAAAGATCGCTTGGATTTACGAAAAGGTTGTTTGGATTTATCCATGGTTTGCTTATTCCTTGTTTGTTTATTCCTTATATATAAAAGAATCTAGAAAATAGAATTCTCTTTTTTTTTTCTTATTCATTTCAGATTCGACCAAAATAGGATTTGGTTTGTATTATATATGTTAAGATGTAAAGTTCTTACTCTTCCCGTTACTTGGAAAAATAACACACGCATTCCGTTCCATCTATTTCTTTATTTCCCCATGAATCGTATACTTTTGACAATAGCGACAAAATTTTCTAAATTCTAATCGATTGGGTGTATTGTGTCGATTCTTTTGAGTAATATATCTAGAAATGCCCGGCGATTCTTTATTGACACCCTTTCGAACACAACAGGTACATTCCAAAATCACTATAATTCTGATATCTTTACCCTTAGCCATGAACCTCCTTTTCATTTTGGATCGACTTCACTTTAGAACTCTCTTCATTTTCTTTTTGACCCGAACCAAATAAAAAGAAAATCAAAAAAGAATCTATATTCTATATCTATATTAATAAAAATCTATATTAATAAAAGTTACTAAAAAAGTGACTAACTAGAAAGAAAATTCGTAAATTTTTTCTTTTTCGAATTAGTAGAATTCGAATGATTTCGAAGTACTATAATATAAAATAGAATCACTATGAATTACTATAACTATAAAGAAAGAGAGTCATATTCATTAATAGAAGAATATTAAGAATATCGTAATAATTAATTAATACAATTTTTTCTAACTATGAATTATTCCTATCCTAATCTCAGTATTTTCTTCTTTCTATATTAGAATTTCGTGGAACCGCCCCTAGACGACTGGATCCACATTTCCATTTCTTTTCCCCCAAATTCTATCGTAGATTCACTGTATTTTGACTGAAGTTCGATACACTCTTTCTCTTTCTTTTTTTTTTAGGATAGGAAAGAAAAAGGGAGCAAAATTGGAGACATGTTACGTAGAATTTTATCTCAAATATTCTTCATTTCTTCACAGATCAATACAAGAATTCAATCAGGATTAAAAAAAAGGGAATGACAAGGCATCTGGAAAGAAACGATTAATTTCTATCAATAGACCTGCTAAAGACCCAAACCATAGAGTGGTTAGCACAGGTGCTGTTGAGAGATATGTTTTGATATCTTGCATTGTAAATCCTCCTTCTTCTTTTCTTTTTTTTTTTTCTTATTTCTTTGAATTATTTATTTGTATTGTATATTGTAATACATATATAGTTCTAGTTCGATATTCTAATACATAGATCATAGATAACCCGATCTTTTAGTTCAAGATCATTTGTTTTTGCTTGGCTTGAAATGAAATTCGAATTAGGAATTACTAACTAAAATACATATGCACAATGACCCAGCAGATTAAATTTTGCCGCCCCCCTAAAAAAGATGACAAAAACATTCTCTACCTATATAGATAGGTAGAGCAAAAAAGAAGGATGTGGAAAACAAGACATGGTTTTTATACAATGACACTGTACAACAATTTTTCAAAGGGATGTAGCGCAGTTTGGTAGCGCGTTTGTTTTGGGTACAAAATGTCACGGGTTCAAATCCTGTCATCCCTACCTATTCTTTCTCCTATGGACAGTTACTAGGGATTCATTGAGTAAGATCGTGACTTTTTGCACATAATCTTTCATTTGTACATACTATATGTACACACGACTCCTCCGGAGTAAAAAAATCCTTTTCTTTTCTTTACAATCGTATCTACTGTTATAGGTGTTATAGGATATAAGAAAGCGCTCTTAGTTCAGTTCGGTAGAACGCGGGTCTCCAAAACCCGATGTCGTAGGTTCAAATCCTACAGAGCGTGATTCCGTTTATGTTATGTCGAATTACAATGAAAGAATTTAACAAAACAAAGTAGAATTGCAACTGAAATTTGACCTCCTACAAGGAGGAGGTCAATCAAAAAAAGAGATGTTACTCAATCAAAGGTCCAACTGATCACCGCGCCTGTATTGTAAATATGCAGTTACAAATAATCCTGTTAAAGTAATAGGAATTAGACCTAAGACGATTCCAAATAGAAAAACTTCAATCATTTCGATTTTTTTTTTAGGGAATAAAAAGAGAGGTAAGATCTATCCCTAAATATTAATCTGAATTATCCGTGAATCTCAATGAACAGGAATTGGCAATTGACGCGGGAAGGAACCATAGAATACCTGAAATTATGAGAGGCTTTTATTTTTCTTTTTGTAAATTGTTTCTTGAATTTCATTCATTTCAAATAAGTCGTATCTTGTTCAAACCAATAAATATAGCTGGGGTTATAGTTGAAGCAGCCAGTAAAAAACCAAAATAACTAGTTAGAATAGGCATGAAAGAGCTAAATTAGATATGTTCTTTTACTACATATATGAATAAAACATTTACCTAAGTCTCAATCCAGATACGACGGTAAGAAAAACGAATTTCAATAATTCGTTTAGTTCCAATTGAAAGTTCTTGATTTATCAGTCATTATAGACGGACACTAAAAAAAAAGAAAGCCTTGACTTTTTCAAAAGATTTCAAAATATTGAATATTTTCATTTTTTTTTTCTTTATTTGAATTTGATTTCGGACCAACTCGATTCAAAGAAGAGCAACTTCTATTACCCTTTTAAGTTCTATATTCTTTCCATATTAAAGAAGCCCATCTTTGTTTTGTATTGTAGTTCCATAAGGAAAGAACTCTTGGGGGGATCTAATGTAACAACAGTTGCATCACGAATATGGATTGCTCCAACGATCTCTTTTTTTTCTTTTCACAAATATGAAAAATACTAAATAGAAAAAAGAAGAAAAGAATAAGAAAAAATATGAAATCTAATTCTAAATCTATTAATTCCAATTAACCAATGAAAAATGAAATAGTAAAGAATTAAATAGATAGGGATAGTAATAAGAATTTCCATTTATAATAATTACTTTACTATATAGAATAGTAATATATTTAGAATAGTAATAATAGCTTCAGTTTCTAATTTAAAAGTGAAATAGTGTATTAGCATATGGATTCTATGAACGAACAATTACCAATTACTTGAATAAAATGAGGGGATTAAAAAAAAGAAAATATGAACCGAACCACCAAAGGGTTATATAGATTTCACATAACATATAATGGAATTGTATAAATATAATGAGATCTTTCAATCATGATATCTCTCATTAAGTATTAGAGCCCATAAATTCAAGATCTTGACTTTCTATTACTATGATGAAGCCACTAATAGAGACCTTACTTAATCTTATATTATAATTCTAAGGAAAATACATTTATACATAGACAAGGAAGATATAGCAATAGCATTTCCTTTCGGTAATGATCGAGACTGCGTTGCTGCGCTAGAGGAAGGATAGCTATACTGATTCGGTCTACTCTAAATACACCTTTGGTACAAAATTGACGATCTCACAAAGA